AATTAGGTAGGTAGCTAGTATAGTTCCCTATCCACGATTCTGCTATTGTACTGGAATAATTGTACCGGAATATAGGAGGAATCCCCCGGACGGGTAGAAAAGAATGAGTAAGATTTGAAATGGTTTGTTTATGTATGAAGTAAGATTATGATTTGATTGATATCAGCAGATCAAATGAGTTCCTCATTTATTGAATCATAAATCACTACAAGTGAAGGAGATACACGATTTAAATGACGGAAGATCAAATATTTGAAAAATGTATCTAGAAAGACTGGAAAAGTGGAAACAAAACCCGATATAACTTGATCGTTATGAGCAAATCCAAAAATTTTGTAGATTGAACCAATCATTAGTTCCCAACCATGGGGTGAGTGGAATCCGATACATAAATCGGTGAATAAAAGAATCGAAAAAGCTTTTATTGTGTCGCTTAAGTTATAGAGGAATTCCTGAACCCAAGAATTCAGAATAAAAAGCTCTTCATTACCCAGAATGGAATAACCACTTAGAATAGTGAAAGAAATTATATTTGTCGAGAGACAAAAAATGATATGATTATGATCTTCATTGTGAATTTTGACCAATTGTATCGTTTCTTTGTGGATTCTTATCCAAAGCCTTTGTATATGTGTGTCCGGGTAGTACTCCTTTATTATTTTGTCCAACAGGAATAGTTCTTCTAATTCTATGAATCTTTCTAGAGTGCCCTTCTCTTGAATATCATTCAAAAAAAATTTGGATTGTCTGGTATTACACCAATGAGTAACCCAGGGTTCGAAACATTTCTTAAATGAAAGAGAAATCCACCAGGGCAACAATACTATAGATGCAAGATATGGGAATGGGAGGGGGGTCGATTCTTTCTTTTCTTTTTTGGCTTTTTTGGCACGTTTCATCTGTGAATTGTTAATGAACCTGTTTCATTCCTAGACTCTATCTGATCTGATATTTCTATGAAGCATGAGTTATATAACAAGGTATGGAACCTATAAATATGTTCCCTATTTTTTTTGAATTGTTTTTTTTTAATTGTTTAGTCCTTGGATCTAAATATCGAAATAGAATAAGTGAAGGGTCCATTTCGAATGAAGAACTAATCCAATTCCAATATTGTTCCCAGATATTTCAATTGGTCAAATTCGAACCAATTGCATCTACATTTGTTCCTTTCGATGAATATCCGAAAGAGCCGCTTGAAGTAATGAATATTATTCTATTCGGATTTCAAGACGAAAGAACTCCCCTCAATTATTCCTGGTCTGTGGGTAACCAGTGAAACATTTCGAAATAATTGAGGGGATATTTCTGAAAAATATTGATGATGAAATCCGAAATGGGTAGCAAAACGAGATAAAAATTGGATGATTATGAGAGATCCAATCGTTTGGTTATCAAAGAACAAAAGAAAGGATAAAAAGAAGCATTGATTGATAAAAGAGAGATAATCTAACGTATCAATTCCAAACCAAATATTGGGTCTAAAAAGAGGAATTCTGTATTCCGAAATGTTCTGATATATGTGATGAATACTTAGCCTTTATTAAAAATAAAAAAAAAATGAATAAAAAAAATATGAAAATGAAAGAATTGAGTTGAGTTTCATACGCATTGCATAAAAAATCCCTTTTTGGTGGACAAAAAGGGCTTCTTATTATGGTTGTTCCGTGTACGTCCACCTGCTTGATTCTATAGGCCGCAGCGGTATTACCAACGGAACGGGGAAATAGACTCTAATATGTTTTGCTCGAATGAGCGTCCAAAGAAACTTCAGTTATATTTAAAAAGGGATTCCTGATTTCCTTACCCCTCATATCATCATACTGAGAGGGCTTCTTCATTTCAATTCAATTGGTACACGCAAGAAATAGGCCAATTCAGCAGCTTTTTGTTCAATTTCTCGTGGAGTCAAATTATCATCAGTACGAGTCAAGGGAATGGCTCCCTGGCCTCTTATTTCCATATAAAGGACACGACGAGAATAGAGACCCTCTTTAACTTCCATTCTGATTGACTGAATATCTCTCATAAGGAATCGAAGGAAGATTCGACGATTTATTCCAGGAAATCCCCAACGAAAAATACACACTATTCCTTCTTTTCTATCGAATCGATCATAACCACTACCTACATTCCACGAAATTGTGCACCACAAATAGGAGCTAATGAACAGACCTGCGATCCCATAGAAAGACATCACGATCCCTTGTGGAAAAAAAAGGATTTGCTGAGACGGGAGTAAGGATATCAGATTCTTACCAAGATAACTGGAAGTTCCAACCAATAAGAATCCTAGTGATCCTAAAAAAAGGATACAGGCCCAGCAGAAATTACTTGTTTTTCGGGACCCCGTTATAAGTTCTATCCATATACGTTCTGATCGCCAGTTCATACTAGATCCAGTTGCATTCTATTAGAATTGAGATAATAATCAAAATTCATTTTACTTTTGTTGCTCCCGAAGTAACTCTCATCAACTAGCACTATTGGAAACCATTAGGAGTAATTCATTGAATTGGTTAGATATAAAATAATAAGATCCCCTTCATATGATCCCACTATGTATATCTACATACATATAAATACATTGACTTTCTATTTCTTCAGATATCCGTGATTCATTTTATAACAGCTATACCCGCATATACATGCATTTATCCATATATCATGTATCCGCATACACAAGAGCCCTTTCATTTGTATTCGGAGGGGCTACTACATGTCATACCATATTCCACTAAATAGAGATCCTATTATGATCCAAGTCTAAGTGTTGAAATAAATTGATGAAATTAGGTCCCATCGGATCTAGACAATCTTGTTTTTTTGAACATGAAGAGATAAAGAAGCCATTGCAATTGCCGGAAATACTAGGCCCACGAAAGGCACAAAAATAGAGGGTAAATTGAGATCTGTCATAGAATGGGTGCCCCGATTGAATATTTTTACCTGTTATGAAGATATCTTATGATAAGTATATATATAATATATATTATATAAGTATATTTAGTATATATAAGTATATTTAGTATATAATATTAAGTATATAATAAGTGCAAGAAATGTAGAACTAAATAAGTGTACCTACTCATCTTTCGACACGAAATATATGTATGAGAATGTATGAGAATCCACTTTATTACTTTTGTTCTCCCGTCTTGTCTTTATCTTCTCTTCTAAAAAAGAATTTCTTACGAGTTTACGAAGGATTCATTAGAATCCGATCCAACAGGGATTCATAGTCAAAAATAGTGGTTCTCGGAAGATATAAAAATATGCAACACTTCTATCTACACTTTTATTTAATTATTCTATATATTCATACGTAATACGTAAGAAGTGAACATTCATTTTTTTTTATTTTCCCAATTTCGCGGAAAAAAGAATTACCCCCTTATCCTGTTGATAGAGGATTCCTGATTACTAATCATCAATTACTAATCATGAAGTAGGGGTAGGATAAAAAAGAGATCTGGAGGAAAAAAGAAAAAGTCATTATCCGTAACTTCTGATTCTTACTACAATTAGAACTTATGTCACCAAAGAAATCTCCATTCTTATGATTTTTACGTTGATTCTGATGACTTAAGTACTTATTCGCTACAAATAACTGAACCTCGTGCTCCACTTGAATTTTGATTCAAGGGAAAGAAACCGTGGAGTTGAAATAATTCGCTTAGAACACCTTTTAAAGGATTACGTGGTACGATTGGATCGAATAAGCCCTTATGGAATGAATACTCAGCCACTTGTGAACCATCGGGTACTGTCTTATTTAATGTTTGTTCAATTACTCTTTTACCCGCAAATGCAATGTAGGCATTGGGTTCGGCAATAATGATATCTCCCAACATACCAAAACTGGCTGTCACCCCACCGGTTGTAGGAGATGTAAGGATTGATACATAGAATAGTTTTTTATTTAATTGATAATTATATGAAGCGGAAGATATTTTAGCCATTTGCATCAAGCTCAAACTTCCTTCTTGCATGCGTGCTCCTCCAGAAGCACACACCATAATAACAGGTATAGATTCATTAGTAGCATACTCGATCAAACGGGTGATTTTCTCGCCTACTACGGATCCCATACTACCTCCCATGAACTGAAAATCCATAACCCCAATTGCTATGGGAATACCATTTAGTTGACCTATGCCTGTTTGAACAGCCTCAGTTAAACCCGTATTTCTTTGATAAGAATCAATACGATCTCTATAAGGTTCCTCCATTGAATGAAATTCAATGGGGTCCATAGAGACCATGTCGTCATCCATAGGATTCCAAGTGCCCGAATCAATCGAAAGTTCGATTCTATCTAAACTATTCATTTTCAAATGATATCCACACTGTTCACAAATATTCATTTTGGATCTAAAAAAACTCCGATAATTTAATTCATAACAATTTTCGCATTGAACCCATAAACGTCCGTATTTTTGATTTCTATCGAAATCATTATCTCTTTCTCTTACATTGAAATTACTGTCATTACCGCTAGTTCTTATACTAGAACTCTCACTGTCACTACCACTTACCTTTTCACTAAAAATGTAACTATAAATGTAACTGTCACTGAAATTGTCGCTACCAGTTGAAATGTAACTATCAATACTGATTTCAGAACGAAGATAACTATCAATGCAACTATTCATGTGATTATTCCAACTATATTTAGTATCATACATGTAACTATCATAGTAGCGATTGTCATTCTTGGACCCATTACTCAGATAACTAGAAAAAGAACTTTCTAGTTCACTCAGAAAAGAACTATCATTGTCAATCTCAAAAATCCGATTTTCAATATCAAAATATACGGAATAACCTTTACCATTACTATCCCTAACTAAAAAAGTTTCATCAGAGATGAAACTCCAAATGTCGCTCACACCGAAGAAATGATCAACATTACTGCAACTATAACTACCACTATCACTCCAACTATAACTATGAATGTTTTTATCTGTATCATTTATAATGGGGTCTTCACTTCCCCT